TGACATTGATCCCCAAGAAGCTCAACAAACTCTTGAAATAGCAGAAACTAACTTGAAGAAAGCTGAAGGCAAGAGACAAACAATTGAGGCAAATCTAGCTCTCAGACGAGCTAGGACACGAGTAGAGGCTATCAATGTGATTTCAGAACTAGTTGGTGTGTCCTAATAATAAAAAGAAGTTCTGTTTATACGCTTTATTTTTTTTATTCTGCCGATTGCATACAATGCAAGTAGAATGGGATTCTGACACAACGAAAAAAATTTCATTAAAAAAATGAAAATAAAATGTAATAGGATGGAAAAGATAAAAAATCAATAAAAAAAACATAAGGTGAGTAGAAAAACTTATTAGATACCGTTGACTCGGGTATCTAATAAGTTCTACCTACTATTGGATTTGAACCAATGACTCCTGCCGTATGAAAGCAATACTCTAACCACTGGGTTAAGTAGGTCATTTATCATCACAAAGAGAAACAAATGGGATCCATCGCGTCGATGGATTATAAATATAATATTACTTAATAAGCAATAACAATCAAAGAGCTATGATGTTGGATCGTGGAATATTCATCTTGACAAGAAATTATCTACAGGATAAAATATGTATCACAAGCACAAGGGCTATAGCTCAGTTGGTAGAGCAACTCGTTTACACGCGCGCCAATGTTTTTCAGGGGGGTCGGTCATGCAATCAAAAGAATTAATCTTATTGAGAAATCGATGTCTTACTCCATCACTTTGAGGGAACAATAGCCTGACAAACAGTTTGGTCCGATTCAGGTGCCTATATTATGCACCAACCAAATCGAACCCATCAGTGATTTAAGATATTGATAAGGTGAATACCTAGTCTATTCAATGCTAGGCATAATGAGCATAAGGACCTCAAAAAAAAATCTCTTTTCGTCCTATGAACTTTAAGGTGTATGAAGTTTCATATTTGCTTTTTTAAGCAGAACGCTAGAGACTCCATTTAACTTAGGTTGATCTAGGCCAGAAGCAGACCTACGTCAAGATAACCCTTCTTTGAAACACTTTGGTAGTGCTCCTGACTCAGAATACAAATAATGAATCAGAGCGCATGGAGCCATCTCCTTATCTTTCTGTCAAGAAAAAGTATGGTGGACTAACTGATATTTATATCAGTTAATGAAAGAGCCCAATGCAAAAAAAATGCATGTTGGGTCTTTGAAACAGTTCGAATCATTTTGATAATAATAAGTTTGATCTGTTTTACCGAGAAGGTCTACGGTTCGAGTCCGTATAGCCCTAAATGAAATAAAATGAAAAAAAAAATTGTATAATTTTCATTTCCTCATTAGCGTATTCTTTGTTCTTTGTAACTGGCCGTCATCGAAATAAAATCATTCCCACAAGCTCGCTCTCGGGAATCGTTCAGAGCAGAGCATAAAACTGAAAACAAAAATGTATTTCAATGGTTCGTTTTTCCAATCTCGGATAAACAAACGCACTTTTCTTCATTGTAGGTGAATTACATATGCACTTTCCTCTTTTCCTGTCCATAATCAAAGAATTAGTGATGCTTCTTTTCTTTCTTTTCTTTGGTCTAACTACCTTTTTAAAAGTCAAAATAATGTAATGACATGAGCCCGTTTTAAAAGTCCAACCTAATCCACCCCAAATCGAATCTAATAGTAAGTCACATAGATCCAGGACCAATCCACTATATTTGTGTACAAGCCGGAGTTTGAAAAAGAAAGATCTTTGTTAAGTTTCATTGTCAAAATTGTCAAATAGGCTTTTTTGTATACCTTGCCGAGCAAAGCATAAAACAAGTAGTCTTATCTTCCCGTATCTAAAAAAATGGAATCTCCTATATATAAAATAATATACCAACACCAATATACTCTAAATCCCGAGATGGAAAATCCTCGGCATTCTCCTACATCTGATTACTTACTCTATTCTAAATCACTAATAAAAAAAGAGATAAAAAGAAGAAAGCCCTCCTATTTTGAGGATTTTAGTCATAAAAATCTAAAATATAATAAAATATATTTCAATTTATAATATAAATTTCTACTAAAAAATATAGAATTAGAAATTAACGACAATTTTGAATTCATTTTCCTTTAGAGAGAATCCGAGGCGAGGTGAAAGCAAGAGAGTTTTATTTGTATACGAGCAATATATAATATATTTATAAAATAAAAAGAAACTCGAAGTAAGTGTAATGGAAATAGGATTCCAGTCGATGAATCTTTAAACGAGACATGTACCAAAGCAAATAAACGAAACTAGACGGTTCGATCAAAATGAATTGTTGTTTTTACTAAACAGTTATGGATGACTTGACAATTCCAATTCGAATCGACTAATCCGGTATATTTTCCACATTCATAGGAGTGCGTCTATGTTTCTGCTTTACGAATATGAGATTTTCTGGGCTTTTCTAATAATATCAAGTCTGATTCCTATTTTGGCATTTCTAATTTCCGGAGTTTTAGCTCCGATTAGCAAAGGACCAGAGAAACTT